CTGAAATAATTTTTCTGAAATATTGGAGAAATCCCTTTACTGGGTAGAAATAATAGGTACAATTTTCAATGTTTTGCTTATGTACAAAGTAACAAACAAATATTATAATTGGGCCGTTCGATCATTTTTCAGTCATTCATTGAATGATAAATCACTACAAGTGAAGGAGATACACGATTTAAATAACGAAAGATCCAATATTTAAAAATTGTATCTAAAATGACTGGAAAAGTAGAAACAAGACCGGATATAATTTGATCATTATGAGCAAATCCAAAATCTTTGTAGACAGAGCCAATCATTAATTCCCAACCGTGGGGCGAATGGAATCCTATACATAAATCAGTTAATAAAAGAATAGAAAAAGCCTTTATTGTGTCGCTTAAGTTATATAGGAATTCTTGAACCCAAGAGTTAAGAATAACAAGTTCTTCAGTACCTATAATAGAATAACCACTTAGAATAACGAAACAGATTATATTTGTCGAGAAATGTAAAATTGTATGGATACGATCCTCATTGTGCATCTTGATCAATTGGGTCGTTTCTTTGTAGATTTCGACGCGAAGCTTTTGTAAATGCGTTTCTGGGTATTCCTTTATCATTTCCTCCAAACGAAGGAGTTCCTCTAAGTCTATGAATTTTTTTAGAATACTCTTTTCTTGAATATCATTCAAAAAAATTTCGGATTGCCTAATATTCCACCAATTAGTAATCCAAGATTCCAGACTTTTTTTAAATGAGAGAGAGATCCACCAAGGCAAAAATACTATAAATGCAAGATATAGAAGGGAAATAAATACTTTCTTTTTTGCCATTTTTTCGTCTGTGAATTTTTGAAGTTTTAATGAACTCACCCCATGCGTCGACTCTATATGATACTAATATTTCTATCAAGCATAAGTTATATCCCAACCCAAGCCATCGAGCCCATTAATCTAATCTATTTCGAGGTTTTTATTTGTGATGCAGTAGAGTGGTTAGGTTAGTCCTTGAATCTAGAAAGAATACAGAAATAGAATAAGAAAGAGCTCGCTTCAAAGTAATATTAGTTGGATTTCGAAACGAAAGAACTCCCGTTTTATTAAAAAAAATATCAAATATTTGAAAAAAAAAAAAAATGATGGACACACAAAATTTTATTTTAGAGTTGCTTCGTATACGTTTACTTTGGCTTGAATAGGCAGGCATTCAGAACAAACTTCCGTTAAGTTATGGTATAGAAAAAAAGAGAGTTCTTGAGTTTTTTCCCTTTTGCAAACTATTCATTTTTCAATTCCTTTTTTCAAAATACTTCAATTGGTACGCGCAAGAAATAGGCCAATTCAGCAGCTTTTTGCTCAATTTCTCGTGGAGTCAAATTCTCATCAGTACGTGTCAAGGGAATGGCCCCCTGGCCTCTGATTTCCATATAAAGAACCCGACGAGCAAAAAGACCCTCTTTATTTTCTATTCTGATAGACTGAATATCTTTCATAAGGAATCGCAGGAATATGCGACGGTTTTTTCCAGGAAATCCCCAACGAAAAATACACACTATGCCCTCTTTTATATCAAATCGATCATAACCACTACCTACATTCCACGAAATTGTGCACCACAAGTAGGAGCTAATAAAGAGACCCGCGATCCCATAGAAAGACATCACGATCCCCTGTGGAAAAAAATTTATTTGCTGAGAAGGAAACAAAGATATAAAATTCCTACCAAAATAACTGGAGGTTCCAACCAATACAAACCCTAATGAACCTAAAAAAAGAATGAGGGCCCAACCGAAATTACTTATTTTTCGAGATCCCGCTATAAGTTCTATCCATATACGTTCTGATCGCCAACTCATACTCTCACTAGACCTAGTTGCATTTTATTGGAATTGGAAGAATAACAAAAAGAAATTTTAGTTTACTTTTTTTGTTTCCGAAGTAACTCTCATCAACCAGCACTACTATGATGTGAAACTTTTATTTTAGAAAAATTCATCGAATTACTTAGATCCAAACTAAAATAATAAAATCTCTTTCATATGATTTCCTATGGATATCCACATATAGATATATTCACTTTACATTTCCGAAACTCTCCCCGCTATCGATCCATTTGAAATTGTTATAATTAATTTACCCATATATCATGTTTACACACATACATAATAGCTTATGCTCGAAAGAAGCCAGATGTTATACCATATTCTACTAAATAGATAGGGGTGTTATGATCAAAGTAAGTCTTGAAAAAAAAAAATGGATAAAGAGTTGTCCCTATAGTATCTAAAAAATTTTGTTTTTTTGAACATGAAGAAATAAAGAAACCATTGCAATTGCCGGAAATACTAAGCCTACTAAAGGCACAAAAATAGAGGGAAAACTGTTGAGAGTTATCATTGAGTGGGTACCTCGATTTAATATTTGTACCTGTTATTTTTATTTATTGCTTTATATTTTATATTACTATTTTTATTTTTTTATTTTAACCTTATATTGTTATTAAAGATATTTTAAAA